GCGTTTCTTATCACAACCCTTTTTCGTAGCAGAAGTATTCACCGGTTCTATGGGAAAATATGTTGGTCTAGCCGAAACAATTAGAGGGTTTCAATTGATTCTTGCCGGAGAATTAGATGGTCTTCCTGAACAGGCCTTTTATATGGTAGGTAACATCGATGAAGCTACGGCGAAGGCTATGAACTTAGAAATGGAGAGCAATTTGCAGAAATGACCTTAAATCTTTGTGTACTGACCCCTAATCGGATTATTTGGGATTCGGAAGTGAAAGAAATTATTTTATCGACTGATAGTGGACAAATTGGCGTATTACCAAATCACGCCCCTATTGCCACAGCTGTAGATATAGGTATTTTGAGAATACGCCTTAACGACCAATGGTTAAGGGTGGCTTTGATGGGCGGTTTTGCTAGAATAGGTAATAATGAGATCACTCTTTTAGTAAATGATGCGGAAAAGAGTAGTGACATTGATCCACAAGAAGCTCAGCAAACTCTTGAAATAGCGAAAGCTAATTTGAGAAAAGCTGAAGGAAAGAGACAAATAATTGAGGCAAATCTAGCTCTTCGACGGGCTAGGATACGGGTAGAGGCTATCAATGCGATTTCGTAACTAGTTGTCCGAATAATCAAAAGAAGTTCGATTTATAAAACCCTATTTTGGTTGTTTTCTTTGATTCTGCCGATTAAAGACAATCAAATCTAATCAAGCGGAATCAGATTTTGATACAACGAAAAAATAGAAAAGATTAAAAGAAGGGGGGTATCAAACCTTCTTAGATCCCATTGACCCCAGTATCTAACGGTAGTTAAAATAAAAAGTTATCGAATAAGTTCTACCTACTATTGGATTTGAACCAATGACTCCCGCCGTATGAAAGCAATACTCTGACCGCTGAGTTAAGTAGGTCATTTATCATTACAAAGAAAACCAAATGGGACCCATCCACTTGATGGATTATAAATATCATATTATTTAGAAGCAATACCTCTATTATGCAATACCGAGCAAAGATCTATCATCTTGGGCCATGGAAGAGGCATTCGGAAAATCTTCATCTTGACAAAAAATTAGATACATGATAAAATAGGTATCACAAAGACTAAGGGCTATAGCTCAGTTGGTAGAGCACCTCGTTTACACGCGCGCCAATGTTTTTCAAGGGAGTCCATCATGCAATCAAAAGAATTGATCTTATTGAGAAATCGATGTCTTACTCCATAACTTTGAGGGAAAAAGAGAACAATAGCCTGACAAACCAAAGGGTTGGGTCCGATTCGGGTGCCCTTTACTTTAGGTACCAAACAGACCCATCATTGATTTTCGATATTGATAAGGTGAATACCCCTTCTATTCAATGCTTGGCATAATGAGTATAAGGACCTCAAAAAATCTCTTTTCGTCCTATGAACTTTAAGGTGTATGAAGTTTCATATTTGATTTTGAAACAGAGCGATAGAGACTTCATTTAACTTAGGTTAATCTAGGCCATAGGCAGACCTACGTCAAAATAAACCCCTTTGAAACACTTTGGTAGTGTTCCTGAATCTGAATCCAAATAATGACTCAGAGCACATGGAGCCATCTCCTTATTTTTCTGTCAAAAATATGGCAGACTGGCTGATATTTATATCAGTTAATGAAAGAGCCCAATGCACAAAAAATGCATGTTGGGTCTTTGAAACAGCTCAGATCACTTTTGATCATAATAAGTTTGGTCTGTTTTACCGAGAAGGTCTACGGTTCGAGTCCGTATAGCCCTAGAGCCCGATAAATTCAAAAATCCTAGTGAATTTTGAAAGTCAAAATTATAACACGAGTCCGTTTCAAAACTCCAATCTAACCTAACCCCAATCGAATCTAATAGTAATCGAATCTAATAGTATTTCATATGGGTATAGGAATGACCAGCCCTCTTTGTGCACAAGCTAAAGTTTGAAAAACGAGTATCTTTGGTAAGTTTCATTGTAAACATTATCAACAATACAAAATAGGATTTTCTTCGTATACCTTTACCTAAACCTAGCAACGGTAGTCTTCTCTTTCCGTATTCAAGGAATAGAAATTCCTACCCATGAATTATATTCTAATAATTCTACTACGAATCATAAAAGAAATATACCCATACCAATATTTTAAATCTTGAGATGAAAAGTTTTATAGATTCTCTTCCATCTGACTCCTTGCTCTATTCTAAATCACTCAGACTCAAGAGATAAAAAGACCTCTTGAGTCTGAGTATATTTATAAAAAATATAATAAAAAAAATGAAACTATATTTTCATTTCAATCAATTTCTAAGAATTTCTAAGAATTTTTAATTTTCTATTGAGTAGAAATTTTAAACAAAAAATTCTCATTTTATTTAGAATTCCCTTTCTTTAGAGAAAATCCTAGGTGAGACTGAGATGAAAAGAAGAAAATTTGGATAAGAGCAATACTTAGTTATACTAAGTATAACTAAAACGATTTGAAATATGTGGAATGGAAATAGAATTTC